TTCAATGCAATTCCTTCTTTTTTTTTTAAATTAGATAGTTCTTCGTGAAAAGTAAAAAGGGGTAAAGTAATTTTTTTTTTTTCTAAATTAAAGTTTTCCTCTTCCGCATGTAGAAAAGGAATAAATAAATCAATCAAATTACGCGAAGCTTCGTGAAGTGCTTCTTTTGGAGTTAAACTTCCATTTGTCCATATTTCAAGAAAAAGGATCTCTTGTTTTTTATTCTCATTTCCATAAGAATAAATACTATGATTCACATTTCGAACAGGCATAGATACAGCATCTATAGGATAACTTTCATCTTGAGAATTCTTTGTAGATTTTATAGGATATCCGCGATCTCTTTTAATTTGTAATCCAATACAGAAATCGAGGGGTTCCGTCAAATTAGCTATATGTTGTGTAGTGTCAATTATTTCTACAGAAGGTGGTGAGATGATATCTTGAGCTGTTATGCTTTTTGGGCCTTTAATGCAAATGAATGCGTCTCGTACTCCATACAGATTACTTCTTAATACAATTTCTTTCAAATTCATTAAAATTTCATGTATAGATTCTTCAATACCAACTATTGTTGAATATTCATGTGGTACTTTATCAAATTTTGCACGTGTAATACATGTCCCTTCTATTTCTCCAAGTAAAACTCTTCGCATGGCAATCCCTATGGTATCGGCTTGACCCTTTTTAAGTGGGGACAGAATAAAACGTCCATAATAAAGACGTTTACTCTCTACTCTTGATTCAATACACTTCCACTGTAGTGTTCGAGTGGATCCTGCTATTTCCTCTCGAACCATACTAATATATTTTTTTAAATAGGTGAATTATTTATTTCTCTTGAAATCTATTTAATTTGTATTTTTATACACGTCTTTTTTTAGGGGGTCTACATCCATTGTGTGGCATAGGAGTTACATCACGTACGAAACTTAACAATATACCACTTCTCCGAATGGCTCGTAGTGCTGCATCTCTTCCTAGACCAGGTCCTTTTATCATGACTTCTGCTCGTTGCATACCTTGGTCTACTACGGTACGAATAGCATTTATTGCGGCTGCTTGGGCAGCAAAAGGTGTCCCTCTTCTTGTACCTTTAAATCCTGAAGTACCTGCGGAGGACCAAGAAATCACCCGACCCCGTACATCTGTAACAGTTACAATTGTATTGTTGAAACTTGCTTGAACATGAATAATTCCTTTGGGTATTCTACGTCCATTTTTACGTGAACTAATACGTCCATTCCTACGTGAACCGATCTTTTGTAGAGGTTTTGTCATATTTTATCATCTCATAAATATGAATTATAAATATACGGAGATATCCATTTCATGTTTTGACCCTTTTTTTTTTATTTATATAGGTCCTTCGTTTATAAAGTTATTTTTAAGAAAAATTATCCTTGTCTTTGTTTATGTTTCGGATTGGAACAAATAACTATAATTCGTCCACGTCTACGAATTAGTCGACATTTTTCACAAATTTTACGAACGGAAGCCCTTATTTTCATATTTCTAATTCTCCACTTTTAAATTCTTAATCTATTCTTTTCTTTGAAAGAAAAAAGTCTATTTCATTTTTGAACTTCAAATTATATCCCCACGGAGGAGATATTAAAAAAACTTAATCTTTTGAATCTTTGTTACGAAGTCTATAAATTATACGGCCTTTGGTTGAATCATAACGACTTATTTCAATTTTTACTCTATCTCCTGGTAATATGCGTATAAAACTGCGTCGGATTTTACCTGAAACATAACCTAGAATTATATCCTCGTTATCTAAACGAATCCGGAACATACCGTTGGGAAGGGATTCCGTAATTAAACCCTCATGAATTAATTTTTGTTCTTTCATTTCGGGTGTCCTCTTTTAAAAGTATCAACTAATGAAGTAGTAGTCATATAATCCATTTTTTTTCTCTTTTTCACATATAGGAAATTAGAGACTGAATTAGGATAAAGGATTACAATATATAACACAAGGGTTCTCCCCCTATTTTTTGTAGTCGAGCTTCTCGGTCCGTCATTATACCTCGAGAAGTAGAAAGAATTGCAATCCCCATTCCACCTAAAATCTTAGGAATTCGTGAATAGTTAGAATATATTCGTAGACCGGGTCGGCTAATGCGTTTTAAAATAGTTTTATGTATCCCTTTCCCGGTCCTTTTATGTGGTAAAGTTGAAACCAAGAAATGTTTGTTATATTCATGATGTTTTCTAACGTTTTCAATAAAACCTTCTTTTAGAAGTATTTTAACAATGTTTTCAATCATTTTAGTAGATGTTATTCGAACCGTTTCCTTTTTGTCCAGATCAGCATTTCTTATCGAAGTTAAAATATCGGCAATAGTGTCTCTAGTCATGAGAAATTGTTGTCCTCTTATTTTGATATAATCAGCATGTTTTTTTAATTATTAAAAGTATATACTTGAGATACAATCCACCAAAAGATTGATCTTTTTCATATTGATCTATTTCGGATATTCTATAATAATTTTATTATAATACTTCAGGGGCTAAGGAAACTATTTTAGTGAAATTCAACTGTCTCAATTCTCGAGCAATTGCACCAAAAACTCGAGTTCCTTTTGGATTTCCTTCTTGATCAATGACAACAGCTGCATTATCATCATATCGTATTATCATACCATTGTCACGTTTGAGTTCTTTACGTGTACGTACAATTACGGCTCTAATTATTTCTGATCTTTCTAGAGGCATATTGGGCACTGCTTCCTTGATTACAGCAACAATAATGTCACCAATATGAGCATATTGTCGATTACTAGCTCCTAAGACCCGAATACACATCAATTGTCGAGCCCCACTATTATCTGCTACATTCAAAAGGGTCTGAGGTTGGATCATATCGTTATTTTTTTTTGCTCTTTCAGTGTAAAGAGTGAAGGAAAAAAAGAAATATTATGTGTACAAAAAAAAAAAAGAAATCTTTCTTATTGTATTTTTTATATCTAAGATCCTTTTAGTTATACATCCTTACTTTGTAATAACAAATTGAGTTCGTATAGGCATTTTGCACGCAGTTATTGACATAGCAGCTCTGGCTACAGTTTCTGATACTCCACTTATTTCATAAAGTATTCGACCCGGTTTAACAACGGATACCCAATACTCGGGAGACCCCTTACCTGAACCCATACGTGTTTCTGTGGGTCTTACTGTAACGGGTTTGTCGGGAAATACACGTATCCATATTTTTCCACCACGACGCGCATGTCGTGTCATTGCTCTTCGTCCAGCTTCTATTTGTCTAGCTGTAATCCAAGCGGGTTCAAGTGCCTGAAGAGCGTATCTTCCAAAACAAATACGATTACCTCGAGAAGATATTCCTTTCATTCTTCCCCTATGTTGTTTACGAAATCTGGTTCTTTTTGGGTTATAGTTGATGGTTATTTCTCAATTCCATCTCTACTACAGAACTGGACGTGAGAGTTTCTTCTCATCCAGCTCCTCACGAATAAAAAAAGGGAATAATATTCTTATTATCGATATACTTTTAATTTCAATACAAATACTTATTTATTTGTAAATAATGTTAAATATCTTTTTTTTATAAATTTGTTACGTGGGGAACCTTATTTATTGCATTATTTATTATATATATATGTATATATATTTAAAAATATTCTAAAAAGTTGTTAGACTATAGTTAACCGTATACTTTTTTTTACTCTTATCAAATCACCAATTATTTTGTAATATAATAAATAAAAAAGAGTTCGCGGGCGAATATTAACTCTTTTCTGCTTTATTTATAGGGGTCAATCCATACTATGACCATTCAGAATAAATAGATTTCTGGTTCATTCCGCCATCCCTCCCAATGAATGATTAGGATTCTTTTCCATGGAATCTTATGTATTCATGGGTTCCGTCGTTCCTATAGCTTCTTTATTAATGATTAGGCCTGAACTCTGCAATGGAGCTACCAACTAAATTAATTTCTGAGTCAATATCCTTAGTTTCTATTAACTCGGGCTCTTTTTTTTTTTATTTTCCTATCAGTATTGACGCTTTATCACATTGCTTTTTATGAGATTGTTCATAAACCATACATATTGGAATTCGATTATATCATTGTTATTTTTTTCTCTCTTTCTATCATCCTTCCTTTTATTCACATCCCCTTTATCTTTACAATTCTTTATATAATTGGATTTATTATAATCCTTTTTTTTATGAAATTTTGTTTCAGTTGCTACAACTACACAATTAATATATCGTATAGTGACTGCTTTTTGGGATCTTGATAATACGAAGCCATAAGTTGGTTATTAGTTTCTAGTTCCATAGTTTAGTTTTTTTTAATCCTAACTCTAAAGAAAAAACAACGAGTCACACACTAAGCATAGCAATTCCACCAAATAAAATAGTCAATCTAATTTTTATTAAACCGTATAGAAATAAAATTAATATTTAGTGTTTTTTTTTGATTGAACGAGAAAAAAATCTTTTTTTTTATCTTATTATTAGAATAAAACTTATTATTAGAATAAAAAAAAAAGGCTTTTTTATTAGTATATTATTATTTATCTACAAATATCCAAATTTTTATGCCTAATACTCCATATATAGTTCGAACTGTATAGGAACAATAATCTATTTTAGCACGAATAGTTTGTAGGGGAACTCTGCCCTCTCTAATCCACTCGACACGTGCAATTTCTTTTCCGTCGATACGACCTGCAATTTGTATTTGAATTCCTTTTGTATCCGTTTGTTCAGTTAATTCGATAGCTTTTTTCATTGCTTTTCGAAAAGAAACTCTATTTTTTAGTTGTAAAGCTATATATTCTGCAAGAATCTTTGGCTGTCCATAAGGTTTTTCCACTCTTGTGATAGCAATGTTGAGTCTCCGGGTCACAGAATTTAATTCTTTTTGTACATTTAGTTGTAATTCTTCAATTCCTTGCGTTCGACCCTCCATTAATAAATTTGGAAATCCAATAAAAATTATGACTTGGATCAAATCAATCCTTTTTTTAATTTCTATACGGGCAATTCCTTCGAAACCTGAGGATACTCTCATATTTTTTTTTACATAATTCTTGATAGAATCCCGTATTTTTTCATCTTCCTGTAGACCTGCAGAAAAACTTTTTGGTTGTGCGAACCAAAAGGAATGATGATTTTGAGTTGTACCAAGTCTAAAACCAAGTGGATTTATTTTTTGTCCCATATTTTTCTATTTTATTATCTTTTGATCCATATGTTATTTTTTTATATGAATCTAAATCTTAGATTCATATAAAATTTATTTTAATTTAACTCCCAATCCGATTGTTATATGACAAGTACGTTTTTTTTATTGTGTAACTGCGACCTTGAGCTCCTGGCTTTAACTTTTTTACAAAAGGACTCGTGTTAACTTCAACTCTACTAATATCTAATATATAAATTTTCTTTTTTAACCCTATATTATGACTAGCATTTGATGTTACGGAATAAAGCACTCTAAAAAGAGGATCATGTGTTTTATAAGGCATAAGTTCAAGTATTAAAAGTGTATCTTTATAGGAATGTCCACGAATTTGATTTATTTTTCTTCGAGCTGTGGATATACACAAATTTCTTAAAAAAGCTTTAACTTCTAAAGATTTTGGATGATAAATTCGCCAATTTTTTGGTTTCATAGTTTATTCCCTCCTTTATAAGTTATTTTCTCTTTTGTAGATTTATCTTCCAAAATAGATTATTAATAAAACGAATAGTCAATATTTTTTTTATTTACTGTTGAAGCTCCATCTATAAACGGATAATACTTCTCTTTTAGTGCATATGAATATAAAATAGAAATATTAAACTTATAATGCATTTAGTGTTTCTAGTCTTTGTTGTTTAATTCAATTATGTTTTATTCACATAAGAATTTTTCCATTGATTGATATATTAGACATAATATATCAATCAATGGAAAAAAGGAAATTTTTTGGAAATACTTTAACTTAATAAATAATTAGCAACAAAAGGCTTTTTTTTAGTGAATGTGCCATATCGGATAACTCCTTTTTTGTAAATGTAAGGGGCGGATGTAGCCAAGTGGATCAAGGCGGTGGATTGTGAATCCACCATGCGCGGGTTCAATTCCCGTCGTTCGCCCAATTTTAAAAGTTTAAATATTCCTATTTACGGCGACGAAGAATAAAATTATCACTATATTTCTTCTTTTTCCTACTTCTTCTTCCAAGTGTAGGATAACCCCAAGGGGTCATGGGTTTTTTTCTACCAATTGGGGCTCTCCCCTCACCGCCCCCATGCGGATGGTCTACAGGGTTCATAACTACTCCTCTTACTATAGGACGCTTACCTAGCCAACACTTAGATCCCGCTTTACCCAAAATTTTTTGGTTTATCCCAACATTACCCACTTGTCCAACTGTTGCTAAACAGTTTTTGGGTATCAAACGGACCTCCCCAGATGGTAATCTTAATGTGGCCGATTTACCCTCTTTTGCAATCAGTTTTGCTACAGCACCTGCTGCTCTAGCTAATTGTCCACCTTTTCCAAATGTGATTTCTATGTTATGTATGGCCGTGCCTAAGGGCATATCGGTTGAAGTAGATTCTTCTTTTTTATCAATAAAAACCCCTTCTCAAACTGTACAAGCTTCTTCCAAAGCATACGGCTTTCTAGATGTAGATGAAGTACCATATGAGTGGATATATAGGAATCCAAATCCGCCAAATCGCTCATGTTATGATCTTCCACATCCTAGGTCTCCCTGTTCCGTCATCTGGCTTATGTTCTTCATGTAGCATTCAGACCGAATGACTCTATGAAATTACGTCGATACTTCCACATATTACGGGTAACGTAGGAGACATCTCTATTTTTCCCCGGGGATTCTTATAATTACCACTGCTTAGTTTTCAATTCGCCTCTGACCATCAAATTAAATGTGAATAACCCGTCTCCCTCTCTTTGAAACAAGGGGCGCTTCCGGTTCTGTCCGTGTTTCAAACAATTTTGTCTTCTCCATATTACCATATCTCTAGAGTCAATAATTTTCTATGAAGAACTACTGAACTCAATCACTTGCTGCCGTTACTCAACAGTTTTCTGTTGAGGTCTATCCCGTAGAGGTATTCAAATTGGATCAGTGATCGATTTATAGGTTTCGTCGTAAACCTAATTGGTTACTTCCAATTACGTAAATCAATAGTTCAAACCGCACTCAAAGGTAGGGCATTTCCCATTGATATAGGAACTTCTGTACCAGAAACAATGGTATCTCCAATTATAGCCCCTCTGGGATGTAAAATATATCTCTTCTCACCATCCCCATAGTGTATGAGACAAATGTATGCATTTCGATTAGGATCGTATTCTATGGTTACGATTCTACCAGATATGTCTTTTTCATTCCGTCGAAAATCTATTTTACGGTATAGACGCTTATGACCTCCCCCTCTATGCCCTGCGGTAATGATTCCTCTCGCATTACGACCTTTACCACAATGATGCTGTCCATAGATCAAATTTTTTCGTGGATTGGATTTCACTTGACTGTCTACGGCTCTGTTGCGTGTACTCCGGGTAGAAGTTTTGTATAAATGTATCGCCATGTTAATGTTATTAAGTATTTTGCTTTAAGTTCTTTTCTCTATAAGAGGTGGAATATAATAACCCGGTTGAAGCGTAATGATCATACGTCTGTAATTGTAATGCATTGTATGTCCCATAATAGGTCCCATTCTTCTACCTTTTCTAGGGAGTCGATGACTATTCATAGCTATTACCTTGACACCAAAGAAGAGTTCGACCCAATGCTTTATTTCTGTCCTAGTTGATCCTGATTCGACATTAGAAGTATATTGATTGTTCTCCAATAACCGAATACTTTTTTCTGTAAATACTGCATATTTGATTCCATCCATAAATCCATTTTCTTCCCTATGAGTTCCAGTATCGATAAGAATTCTAGTTCTTATTGTTCGTATGTTATGTATGAATATACCATACCAATTCGTTATGTATGGATGATGAGATTCTATATATACAGAGCCAATTCCAATGGACTTATTGAACGTTCCCATTGGCGTGCATCCAGCAGGAATTGAACCTACGAATTTGCCAATTATGAGTTGGGCGCTTTAACCATTCAGCCATGGATGCTTAATGGGTATATTGTATCGTGATTGAATTGTATTGTATCGTGATTGAATTGTATCGTGATTGAATTGTATCGTGATTGATTTTTAATTTAAACGGAATCTTTAACAGGAAGCAACGAAACGATCAATAGGAGAAATCGATGAAAGCTCAGGAATCCATAAAACAATATCAATGTAAATTGTGGATCTTCGAATTGAAAGAGATATTGAGAGAGATCAAGAATTCTCAGTATTTCTTAGATTTATGGAGAAAATTCGATTCCGTGGGATCTTTCACTCACATTTTTTTCTATCAAGAGCGTTTTCTTAAACTCTTTGACCCCCGAATTTGGAATATCCTACTTTCACGTGATTCACAGGGTTCAACAAGCAATCGACATTTCACGATCGAAGGTGTAGTACTGCTTGTAGTAGGGGTCCTTATCTCTATATCTCCTATTAACAATCGAAAGATGGTCAAATATCTTCCAAAAGGGAAAAAGATTTCTGAGAGTTGTTTCATGTATCCGCATCCGCAGGAGAGCCCTTGGATTCTCCCAATAAGTCAAATAAATAAAAAGTGTATCATGCCTGAATCTAACCGGGGTTCGGGGTGGTGGAACCGGATCGGAAAAAAGAAGGATTCTAGTTGTAAAATATCCAATGAAGTTGTCCCTTTCAAGCGCTCGGAAAATGTTGATATATTCACGAGAATTCTGTATTTACAAAATACCGTCTCGATTAATCCTATTTCATCAGATCCAGGATGTTATAGGGTTCCGAAGGATGAACCAGATATAGACAGTTCCAATAATTTTTTATTCTTGAACAAAAAGCCCTTTGCGTCGATTTCATCTATAATCCACTCATCTATAATCCAACACGGGAATAACGGGGGATACACATTACGCCACAATTTGGAATCAAAAGAGAGATTTCAAAAAATGCGGGATCTATTCATTCGACCAAGAAGCCAGTCAGATCTGATGCGATTATCCTTTTCTATGGATATGAATTCGCCATCGATCAAAAAAAAGTCGAATAAAATCTACTTTTGTGGGTACAGAATAATCGTATTGAATCAATCTTTTTGCGTCGATTCCAATTTGGAATATAGAAGTCAAAAGAATCAAATACGAAATACTGATCTGATTTCTCTAGCTCTAAACATAATGAAATATAAGATCAACTCAAATTTTTCGAATTTGAATAAGAGTCAGAAGGAAGTTCTTATTCTTCCAACCGAGAGATCCATGAATCGGGATCCTGATACATATATATACAAATGGCTCGATAGGGGCCAGGAATATTTGGAACATTTTCTTCCTGAACAGAAGAACTGTTTTCAAGTAGTGTTTGCTGCATTACGTACTAATCAATATTTGATTGATTGGTTCCAATATTTGATTGATTGGTTCCAATATTTGATTGATTGGTTCGAGGCTATCAACAAAGAAGATTTGTCCAAGTCACTTCCTTTTTTCTTTTTGAGTATCGGGAATATCCGCATTCGTAGGTCCGAGATCCACATCTATGAATTGAAAGGCCTGAAAGATCAACTCAACAATCGATTATTAGAATCAATAGGTGTTCGAATCGTTCATTTGCGTAAACGGAAACCCTTCTTATTGGATGATCATGATACTTCCCAAAGACCGAAATTCGTGATCGATGGAGGAACAATATTACCATTTGCGTTTAATAAGATAACAAAGTGGATGACGGACTCATTCCATACTAGAAATAATCGCAGGAAATCCTTTGATAACGCGGATTCCTATTTCTCAATGATATCTCACGATCGAGACAATTGGCTGAATCCCGTGAAACCATTTCATATAAGTTTATTGCTATTCGCTTTTTATAAAGAAAATCGACTTCGATTCTTGAATAATCCACATCACTTCTGGTTTCATTGTAACAAAAAAAGCCCTTTTTATGTGGAAAAGACCCATATCAATAATTATGATCTTACATATGGACAATTCCCGAATATCTTGTTCATTCGCAACAAAAAAGTGTCTTTGTGCGTCGGTAAAAAAAAACATATTTTTTTTAAAAGAAAGACTATTCCACCAATCGGGTTACAGGTATTTGACATATTCATTTTCATACTTAACAATTTTCCACAAAGTGGTGACGAAACGTATAACTTGTACAAATCTTTCCATTTTCCAATTAGATTCGATCCATTCGTTGGTAGAGCTATTTACTCGATCGCAGACATTTATGCAACACCTCTAACAGGGGAACAAATAGTCAATTCGGAAAGAACTTATTGTCAGCCTTTTTCAGATATGAATCTATCTGATTCAGAAGGGAAGAACTTGCAGCAGTCTCTCAGTTTCAATTCAAGCATGAGTTTGATTCCCATTCCATGTTCTGAGAAATATTTACCATCTGGAAAGAGGAAAAAAAGGAGTCTTTGTCTAAAGAAATGCGTTGAGAAATGGCAGATGTATAGAACCTTTCAACCAAATAGTGCTTTTTCAAATCTCTCAAAAAGGAATCAGTTCCAAACATATATGTCATGGTTCCTTACTTCGCCAGAGTGCGAATCTCGAAATTGTCCCCTTTTACATATTTTTTCAAACGCATTGCCGATACTAAGTAGCAGTGCAAATTTTGTATTCTTTTTTTCTGATATTATGCATGGATTAGGTATATCACGGCCAATTTCTCAGAAAAAATTACGGACTCCGATAAGTGAGATTTTGAAGAAGGGTTTACAGAATCCTTTTCCGTTTCCGTTTCCGTCCGAAGAAATGATTCATCGAAATAATGAGTCACCCGTTTCATCGATAGGGACACGTCTGAGATCCACAAATGCTCGGGAGTTCCTTTATTCAATCCTTTTCTTTCTTCTTGTTGCTGGATATTCGGTTCGTATACATCTTCTTTTTGTTTCCCGAGCCCCGAGTAAGTTACAGACAGAGTTAGAAAAGATCAAATCTTTTCTACTTCTATCATACATGATTGAATTGCGAAAATTTCTGGATAGGTATTCTACATTTGAACTTCATTTTTTAAAGAATCTCTTTCTAGTTGCTCTGGAACAATTAGGAGATTTTCTGAAAAAAAGAAGGGTTGGCGGCAACAGGCCGTTGGACGAGGATTTCGTTTCTGAGATCAAATGGATAGGTCCTCGTTCTAAGACTAAATATTGGAATATCAATAATATCATCTATATCGTCGGTCTCTTAATACCAAATCCCATCAAGCGAATCGCTTTTTCGAGAAATACGAGACATCTAAGTCGTACAAGTAAAGAGATCTCTTCATTGTTAACAAAAAGAAAAAACATGAACGAGGATTGGATTGATGATAAAACGGAATCCTGGGTCGCGAACAGTCATTGGATTGATGATGCAGAAAGAGAATTCTTGGTTCAGTTCTCCACCCTAACGAGAGAAAAAAGAATTGCTAAAATTCTATTGAGTCTGACTCATCTTGATCTTTTATCAAAGAATGACTCTGGTTATCAAATGATTGAACAACCAGGATCGATTTACTTACGATACTTAGTTGACATTCATAAAAAGTATCTAATGAATTATGAGTTCAATAGATCCTGGTTAGCGGAAAGACGGATATTCTTTGCTCATTATCAGACAATCACTTATTCACAAACCTCGTGCGGGGCTACTCGTTTTCATTTCCCATCTCATGGAAAACCCTTCTCGCTCCGCTTATCCCTATCCCCTTCTAGGGGTATTTTAGTGATAGGTTCTATAGGAATGGGACGATCCTATTTGGTCAAATACCTAGCGACAAACTCCTACGTTCCTTTCATTATGGTATTTCCGAACAAGTTACTGAATGACAAGGATAAAGATGATGATAGTAACGATATCCAGAACGATATCCATATTGATGATAGTGACGATATCCATATGGATAATGACTTTGATACAGAGCTGCTAATTATGTATATGACGCCGAAAATAGACCTATTTGATATCATCTCTCAATTCGAATTAGCAAAAGCAATGTCTCCTTGCATAATAGGGATTCAAAACATTCACAATCTGTATGTGAATGAGTCAAATTATCTCTCCCTCGGTCTATTAGTGAACTATCTCTCCAGGGATTGTGAAAGATGTTCCACTATAAATATTCTTGTTATTGCTTCGACTCATATTCCCCAAAAAGTGGATCCCGCTTTAATAGCTCCGAATAAATTAAATACATGCATTAAGATACGAAGGCTTCTTATTCCCCAACAACGAAAACTCTTTTTCATTCTTTCATATACTAGGGGATTTCACTTGGAAAAGAAAATGTTCCATACTCACGGATTCAGGTCCATAACCGCAACCGCGGATTCCAATGCACGAGATCTTGTAGCACTTATCGATGAGGCCCTATCTATTAGTATTACA